CAACTTCCATAATCTCTTCCCGAACCAAACATGAATCTTTCGATTCATTTGGCTCTCACGCTCAATTATTTATTTTATGTTATGGGCATTCCCATATCTTTTTTTTTTAATGTAATGAGCCTACCCTCTCTTTTCTGTTTATATTCAAAAACATCGAAACTGATATAAGACCAGAATATTAGGAGGACTCTTCCGACCAGACAAAAATCTATAATTGTCAGCAAAGTTCTTTCTTTATTTGTATTTGTTCTTTATTTGTATTTGTTCTTTATTTAATTTAAAATTTAAATTTACAATTTATTTCTATATTTTTTTTATTTCCTTTTTTCTTCAAATCCAAAAATTCCTATTTTTTTTTACGTAGGTCGTCGATTCGGCATTGGAAAAAAAGAGCAAGATGCCCATTTTTTTAATAAATGGTTCAAATCATTTTATCGATATGAGTGTTCTATATCAGATAAATTACCAACTATTCATTTTTAAACCATTTCGGTACGTTAGTACCGGTAGAAAGAGTACCATGTTTTGCCTGGACTTCAAACAGTTTAGCTTTAACCATGTTAATGGTCTCACATTATTGGTTGATAGAGAATCAAATTTACCAATAAGTCACGAAATGCTATGGTTCTTACATATGATTTCTTAATTTATTCAGAAATAATTCGTTGAGATCGTGCACTTTTTTTCCTATTTATCCTATAAAATGAATAAAATACCATAAATAAAGTGCAGTCGGATGGATCCAACCTATTCTTGAAATACACAACTCGCACACACCCCCTTTCCAAAAAAAATCAATACACCAAGCACTACACTTAGATTTATTGGATTTGTTGCTAAAATATCGGTATTAAACCCGAAACTCCCGGCGGATGGCCAGTGACCCAAGGAAAGGAAAGAATCGGTTCCATTTTTCATATGCTCTCCTCTTATAGATGGGACTAACAAAGAACAGAGTTCTTTTTGTATCACTTCGTCGTCCCTTTTTTGATCGATTTCTTTTTATTATATAAATTTTATTTCCATTTTTTTTTAATGGGAGTAGATTAAATCTAGTAATTTAATTTGATAATTTTGAAATTTCTTACTTGAAGTTTCCAATCCAATAAAATACTTATTAGGTTAAGTCTTGGGTCTCATGTCAATTGTGAAATATCTCGTTTGTTGAAACGATTCCTAAAAAAAGTAAAAAAAGGTTTCCATTGTACTAAGCTAAGGACGCGAAGGAAGAAAACGAGCGGATCCAGTAATTACTCATCCTCAAAACAGTCCTTCCTTTCCTGGGGTATTGTCTCAACAAATAAATAATTGTAGGAGTAAAGCGTTGATATAATTAGAAGAAGCAAACAGCAATTCTGAGTTAATAAAATAAGAAAAAAGTATAGCGAGTTAAAAAAATAAGAAAAAAAGTATGTAAGGTACTTTTTTACATTTCTAGGATTAAACAAAAGGATTCGCAAACAAAAGCGCTAACGCCACGACCAGTCCATAAATTGTTAAAGCTTCCATAAAAGCTAGACTAAGCAATAAAGTACCTCGTATTTTACCCTCTGCTTCTGGTTGTCTCGCAATACCTTCTACAGCTTGGCCTGCAGCAGTACCTTGACCAACTCCAGGTCCAATAGAAGCAAGCCCTACGGCCAATCCAGCAGCAATAACGGAAGCGGCAGAAATCAGTGGATTCATGGTAAGTTCCTCGCACCAAAAAAAAAGAAATGGTTAATGATACAATCAACCAATGAATTTTTACTTAATTTTTTTTATCATTTTTTTTTTTTTCATTAAGATTTTATCATTAAGATCTATCTGATTAAGATCTATCGGGTCGAAATAACTAAAAACTCCGAATTGAAATGATAATATTACTGAATCGTCAGAACTATTTCGATATCTCATTTTGAGTTTCTACCCATAATGGAGTTTTTGTAAATACATATGTATACAGTTCTAGTTATTGCATTTCTTTGTTTCGAAACATTCTTTCATTCAATTCTTCTTTCCTTTCTTTTTTCTTCTAGATACTATCCTTGAGTTCATCTCTTTTTTGCATTTCATTCAATCCACAATCACAGACGAAACAGAAAGACTTATATTGGAACTATATAAATGCAGTGAACCGCAATCAAATCAATCAATAATATATATATATAGGGTATATAATAATATATATATATATTAGGAATAGTCCTATATAACTAGTAAATATCTAATATCACATATACATTTGTTTCTTCCATAACGTAAACCACCCGCATTTTATATTGAATCGGATTCTAGAATCATTCCTCGAAAGAGACACAGGGGCTGGACTTATAGAGATTACATACATCTAGTGTGACCCCCCCAACCCATCTTTTTTTTTACAATTCCGCCGTCTATCTTTTTTCCTACGACTCTAGGTCGTATATTCATACGTATTTGTATCTATTATGTTCCCCAACCAAGTGGATTATCTTGAATCATGCATGAATTGGGATAAGCTTAAAAAAGACTATTTCGAAAACTAGTCAATGATGACCCTCCATGGATTCACCTATATAAGCCGCGGCTAACGTTGCAAAAATAAGAGCTTGAATACCACTTGTAAATAATCCAAGAAGCATAACAGGTATAGGAACTACTGAAGGGACTAAAGAAACAAGAACAACAACTACTAATTCATCAGCCAATATATTCCCGAAAAGTCGAAAACTAAGAGATAAAGGTTTTGTGAAATCTTCTAGGATGTTAATTGGTAAAAGTATTGGGGTTGGTTGAATGTATTTTCCGAAATAACCCAATCCTTTTTTGGTAAGACCCGCATAAAAATATGCCGCTGACGTGGGTAAAGCTAAAGCAACAGTAGTATTTATATCATTCGTAGGCGCAGCTAACTCCCCATGAGGTAATTGTATGATTTTCCAAGGTAAAAGAGCACCTGACCAGTTAGAAACAAAAATAAATAAGAACATAGTTCCAATAAAGGGAACCCAAGGACCATATTCTTCTCCAATCTGAGTTTTGCTCAAATCTCGAATAAATTCAAGGACATATTCGAAGAAATTCTGACCGTCGGTCGGAATGGTTTGTGGATTCCGAACAGCTATGATGACTGAACCTAATAAGATAGCAATTACGACCCAAGAAGTGATAAGTACTTGGGCATGGATTTGTAAACCTCCTATTTGCCAATAGAAATGTTGGCCTACTTCTACACCCGATATATCGTATAACCCTTTGAGTGTTTTAATGGAACATGGTATAACATTCATATTGTCCTCTGACAGAAATTGAACTTCAAAAAAAGGAATTATTTTGATTCAACCATCTATTTCTCAACTCACTAACTTGAATCATTAATCGTATATTTTATTTACGATACCAAGAAATTACATAACATCATAACATAATATCAATATCCCCAGTACTTTTTTTATCTCTTTTTAAAAATTCAAAAATAGTACCGATCCAATAAATCTATGGAGTTGCCAAATAATTAACTAATCTTATTATTCTTAATGATAATCAACGATTTCTTATATAGCTAGAACGACCCTCACAAATTGCAGATACTAATTTGTTAAGAATCAATCGGATTGAAGCTATAGCGTCATCATTTGCTGGAATCGAAATATCTGCGAGATCTGGGTCACAATTTGTATCGATTAAACAAATTGTCGGAATCCCCAAAATGACACATTCTCGAAGAGCCGTATATTCTTCTTGCTGATCAACGATGATCACAATATCAGGCAACCCCGTCATATATTTGATCCCACCGAGATATGTTTGCAAGGTAGATAATTTTCTCTTCAACATTGCTGCATCTCTTTTGGAGAGACAGTTGAGTTTCCCCATCTTTTGTTCTGCTCTTAAGTCCCTGAACTTGTGAAGTCTCGTTTCCGTAGTGGACCAATTCGTTAACATACCACCAAGCCATTTTTTATTAACATAATGACACCGAGCCCTTATTGCAGCTGATGCTACTGAATCCACTGCTTTATTTTTTGTACCAACGATTAAGAAGTTTTTTCCCCTACTTGCTGCATCAAAAACTAAATCACAGGTTTCTGATAAAAAACGAGCAGTTCTAGTGAGATTTGTAATATGAATACCTTTACGCTTTGCAGAGATGTAAGGGGCCATTCTAGGATTCCATTTCTTAGTACCATGACCAAAATGAACTCCTGCTTCCATCATCTCTTCCAAATTGATGTTCCAATATCTTCTTGTCATTTTTCCCCAGACTTCCTTTTTTTTTTAACAAAGAGACGAGGTAACCTGAAATAAATAATTGTTCCGATGGAACCTTCTACGGGGGATTGACCGTCGATACACGACCCAAACCATTAATTTCTTTTAATTACTTATTTTATTTATTACCAATTTAATTACTTATTTTATTTTTTACCAAATCAATAATCGGACCAGATAATTGAAAGATAGTTAAAGTGAAAGAAAAGAATCTGCTCTTAGGAATCATTAAATCGCGTAAATGATTGTTCTGATGTCTCATGGAAATTTGTCTCATGGAAATTGTTTTGGACGTAAGAACAAAATAATTCTCTATGGTGTAACAAAATATCTCTTATTTCCAAATGAATGTTCTTGTCTTGCCTTGAAGGGTGTACTAATTTTTGGAATCCGGTACCAACAGGTATAATCCCCCCCAGAACAACGTTCTCTTTCAGGCCTTTCAACCAATCAATACGACCTCGTATAGCAGCTTTTGCTAAAACTCGAGCGGTTTCTTGAAAACTTGCTTCGGATATGAAACTTTGAGTATTTAGAGATGCCCTCGTTATTCCCAATAAGATTGCCCGATAACAGATCGCTTCGTCCAAAGCACGCCCTGCTCGTTCCGCTCGCAAAAAGCCGATTAATTCTCCAGGTAAAAAAACATTAGACATTCCATCTTCTGAAACCAACACTTTTGATGTTACTTGACGTACAATAATTTCTATATGTCTATTATGGATCTGTACCCCCTGGGATCGATAAACCTTTTGGATCTTATTAACCAAAGAGATACGACTTTGGGCTATGGTTAGCTCAGCTCCAATCAAGAATCCCCAGGGGATTCCAAGAATTCTTTGTATACGTTCGTTCCAACCTTCAACTCTCCTTTCTAGGTTCATCGATATTGAATCAATCGAACGCACTTCTAAGATTTGTTCCACTTTTGGAAGACCTTGCGTTATGTCACCAGATCTCGATTTTTCATATATAAATGTAACTAATGTATCTCCTTCGTAAAGTATTTCTCCATAATGGCTATGAACAGTTGCTCCTGGAGTGGCCAAATAGGGTTTAGCTGATCTTATAACTAAGGAGTCAACATGAACAATGAAAATTTGACCAGATTTTTTTACGTGTGATTCGTATTTGAATAGACATACATTTTCACAAATAAATTGTCCAAGGCTAATTATTGTAGATGTCTCTTCGCAATAATCGTGATGGAGAAAGCACCAATTCAAATGGAATGGATTCAAAATTATGTTACCGCATGGATCGGGATTATAAATCCTCCTATTTTCATCTATTAAACAGTATTTAAGTACTTGGAAAGTCTGTTTAAAATTGTCAAGTAACAAATATTTCTTTAACAAGATATGATTATGAGTTATTAAATAGTAAGATGAAAAAAAATTCGCTATTTTAGGGACAATAGTCCCTAAGGGACCCAGCAAATCCCTAATTTGGATTATGGGATCTGATTCTTTTGTCACATTGTTATTGTTATATTTCGAACCATTGAATGGACCAATTCGAGAACAATTGGATGATGACAAAATTATCAAAGATTGGCATTCATTATTTCGATTCAACAACGTACCGATACCAATAGTTCCTTGATGTTGGGTAAGTGATTGAATCTTCGCCTTGGAATAAAAAGGATTGATATTGGTGCGATCTAATCCATTATCGGAAATCAATACGGAACTTGCCCTATCATACCTTTTTCCGGTATACGAAATAGTGGAATTGACTAACTCAATTCTTATGAAATCGCGAATCAGATCATTTGTCCTTACCTCAACAAAGGAAGCATGAACCTCTTCTATAGAACCATTTTTTTCTTGGTCCCAATTCAATACTAAGCAAGTCCGAACTAATTGAATACTTGTGTGATAAATTCCTCGAATTGACTTGCCATTTCCATAAAGGATATAATTGACAACTCTAAGTTGGACATTATCCTTTTCCTGCAAGAGATCCCGAGGGAAAAGTGTTGCTAAATTTATCCCATCAGCTATTTCATATGTGACTACGGACCGAACCGAAACAAAATACTTTTTCTTGGTGGGTGTGATCCGTTGGACATAGATCCAATTTTTCAATTTTTTTGATTTCTTAGAATTTTTTTTTTCCGTCTCTGGTGGTATCAAAATGCCGCTGTGCCTGGATATCTTATCTCTTTCTCCAGGAAAATGAATATCTCCAGAAAAGATTTTCAGTTCAATACTTTTTTTTTTTCTCTCCACTCGGACTAATCCGCCTACCCGGCTTCTTGTATTTAAAGCGAGTTGTGTATCTACTCCAATGATACTATTGTTCCGGACCATTATGAACGAAGATCCGGGTAAGATATGCACTTCTTCGAGAATGAAAAAAAACCGATCTACTTTCTGGTATTTCGGACTAAATTCTTTTGCTCCTCGATACTCAATCAAATCCTCTTTTTTTATGATTGAATCTACCTCTATGGTCCCATATTTAGTAATTCCTGAACTATTTCTTCTGTATCGTGGATCATCAAAATAAGCAAGAATACTATTTCTACGTAAAATACCATTTATGGGTATTTCAATCGAAATACCAAAACAGGGCATTAGTTCTTTATCTCGTTCTTGATCATATTGTAATGGGATAATGAATCTATTTCTTCGTTTTTTCGCCAAGAAATCAGAATTTTCTTGGAGAATAGAAGGATATATGAAATTCCAATGACCATTGGATATGATTCGATCAGGTCTTGAATAGTCAAGAATTTCCCTATCTTTTTTACCAGAAGTATCCAACAATTTATGTCTTACTCGATGATTAGTCATTGAGGGGTCAAAGATATATCTTTCTTCGAAAGAAAAAGAATGAACATTCATTTGATCTTGATCTTTGTGGAGCGAAAAAGACACTATACTGGATCTGCACGGACCTCCTGCTAATATCCATAAATGACTTGTTTTTGGTAATAGATGAACATTACCATGTGTATATTCAGATGCATGGTGGACATCGGTACTCCAGTGCATTTCTCCCTCTGATTCAGAATAAATATGTTTTCGTACCTTCTCTTTAAAACGAAAAGTAGACGTTCCGGCACGAATCTCAGCAATCACTTGTTCTGATTCTACATATTGATCATTTTGAACTAAAATCAAACTTTTTGATGGAATATTCACATTATGGATAATATCCCGAGTCTCAATAGTTACATACAAGTCTATAGAACATAGAAAAGCAGGATGCCCATGACGGGTACGTGTGGGATAAACCAAATCCTCATTGAATTTAATT